CGAACTAGCTTTGATACGTTATTCACAACAATCTGATTTTCGACGAGGCATAATCAAGGGTTCTATACGTGCTCAAAGGCGTAAAATAGTTATTTGGGAGTTGTTTCAAGCAAATGTGCACTCCCCACTTTTTTTGGACAGGATCAAAAAATACCCCCCTTTTTCTTTTGATATCTTCCAACTAACGAAACCCCTTTTTAGAAATTGGATAAAGGGCGTAGCAGAGGTCCAAATTGGGGAGTATGCAACAGAGCAGACAAAAAGAAAAGAGAAGAAAAGAAAAGAAATAGTACAGATAGAAATAGCAGAAGCCTGGGATACCATTCCCTTTGCACAAGGAATAAGAGGTTACATGTTAATAACTCAATCAATTCTTAGAAAATATTTGATATTGCCTTCGTTGATAATAGCCAAAAATATTGGACGTATGTTATTATTTCAACTTCCAGAATGGTTTGAGGATTTACAGGAATGGAATAGAGAAATGCATGTTAAATGTACCTATAATGGTGTTCAATTATCAGAAACAGAATTTCCGCAAAATTGGGTAACAGACGGTATTCAGATTAAAATTCTATTTCCTTTCCATCTGAAACCTTGGCAGAGATCTAACTCTCCTAGAGATCTAATGAAAAAAAAAAAGCAAAAATCTGATTTTTGTTTTTTGACAGTTTGGGGGATGGAAGCTGAACTTCCTTTTGGTTCTCCTAGAAAGCTCCCCTCATTTTTTGAACCCATTATTAAGGAGCTCAATAAAAAAATTGAAAAATTTAAAAAGAAATATTTTCTAGCTCTAAAGATTTTAAAAAGAAAAACAAAATTACTTCTAAAAAAAAATGTTATATTTATAAAAAAACGAATAAAAGAACTTAATACAATTCTATTATTTAGGTTTAGATTAAGAGAAGTATATGAATCGAATAAAACTAAAAAAGAAAAAGATTTTCTGATCAGAAATCAAATAATTGATGAATCGTTTAGTCAGATTCAATCTTCGGCTTGGTTAAAATCTTCACTGACAAAAAAAAAAATGAAAGATCTGACTAATAGAATCAATATAATTCGAAATCAAATAGAAAGAATTACAAAAGAAAAAAAAAAAAACTCCATCAATAAATATTGTCTTAACAAAAGAAGTTATAATCCTAAAAAATTAGAGTCACCAAAAAAAATTTGGCAAATATTAAAAAGAAGAAATGCTCGATTAACCTATAAATTCCATTTTTTTATAAAATTTTTCATTGAAAAAATATACATAGATATTTGTTTATCTATCATTAATATTCCCCTAATCAATACACAACTTTTTCTTGAATCAACAAAAAAAATTATTGATCAATACATTTATGAACCAAATCAAGAAAAAACTAATAAAAAAAATCCAAATACAAGTCGTTTTATTTCGACTATAAAAAAGTCACTTGATATTGTTAGTAAAAAAAATTCACATATTTTTAGTGATTTATCCTGCTTGTCACAAGCATATGTATTTTATAGGTTATCTCAAGCCCAAGTTAGAAGAAGTTTGTATAAATTACAATCTGTTCTTCAATATCAGGGAACATCTTTATTTCTTAAGACTGAAATAAAGGATTCTTTTGGAACACAAGGAATATTTCAGACCGAATTAGGGCATAAAAAACCTCATCATTCGAATGACTGGAAAAAATGGTTAAGAGGACATTATCAATATGATTTATCTCAGATTAGATGGTCTAGATTAATACCACAAAGATGGCGGAATAAAATTAGAATTAATAAACGTTGTATGACTATGACTAAAAAAAAAAAAATTTATAAATGGGAGTCATATGAGAAAGACCAATTAAAATTTTACAGAAAAGAAAATATTTCTGAAGTACATTCATTATTGAATGAAAAAGAAAAATTTCCAAAATACAATAGATATGACCTTTTATCATATAAATCCCTTAATTTTGAAAAAAAAAAGGCCTCTTCTATTTATAGGTATGGATTACGATTGGAAATAAATAAGAACCAAGAGCTTTTTTACAATTCTACCATACATAAAGACAACTTTTTTAATATCCTGGAGAGTACTCTTATCAATAGTTATCTAGGAAAAGGCAGTTTTTTATATATCGAAAAAAATGCAGATAGAAAATATTTTGATTGGAAAATCTTAAAATTTTATCTTAAAAAAAAAGCTGATCTTGAAACCTGGATACAAATCGATACCAAGATTAACCAAAGTACTAATAATTACCAAATAGTTGATAAATTTGATAAAAAAGATCTTTTTTATCTTACGATTCATCAAGATAAAAAAAAAAATATCAAAAGGGTATTTTTTGATTGGATGGGAATGAATGAAGAAATACTAAACCGTCCAATACCAAATTTGGAACTTTGGTTATTCCCAGAATTTTTACAACTATATAATGTATATAAAATAAAACCGTGGATTATACGAAGCAAATTTCTTTTTTTAAATTCGAATAAAAATGAAAATTTTGGGGCAAGTACGAATGAAAACACCAATGAAAAACAAAAAAGGAATTTTTTGATTCGATGGTATAAAAAAATAAAGAATAAAAATAAAGAAGAACCCGTAGGACAAGGCAATCTTGGACAACAAAAGGGTATTGAAGAAAATGATGCGGAATCAAACAGTAAAAAGCCTAAAAAGAAAAAACAATACAAAAGTAAAACAGAAGCAGAAATGGATCTCTTCCTGAAACGTTATTTGCTTTTTCAATTGAGATGGGACGATTCTTTGAATCAAAGAATAATCAATAATATCAAGGTATATTGTCTCCTGCTTAGACTGAATAATCCAAGAAAAATTACTATATCCTCGATTCAACGGGGAGAACTCTGTTTGGATATAATATTGATTGAACACAATTTAACTTTTCCAGAATTGATGAAAAAGGGACTTTTTATTATCGAACCCACTCGTCTGTCTGTAAAAAATGATGGACAATTTATTATGTATCAAACCATAGGTATTTCCTTGGTTCATAAAAGTAAATACAAAACAAGTAATCAAAGATACCACGAACAAGGATATATTGATAAGACTCATTTTAATGAGTCCATTTCAGAATATCAAAAAAGAAATAGAGATAAAAATGATTTTTATTTGCTTGTTCCTGAAAATATTTTATCATCTAGACGTCGTAGAGAGTTGAGAATTCTCATTTGTTTCAATTCAAAAAGTGGTAAGGGTGCGGATAGAAATCCAGTATGTTATAACAAGAACTGGACAAAAAATATTAGAGATAAAAATGAATTAATTCAATTCAAGTTTTTTCTTTGGCCTAATTATCGATTAGAAGATTTAGCTTGTATTAATCGTTATTGGTTTAATACCAATAACGGCAGTCGTTTTAATATGTTAAGGATACATATGTATCCGCGGTTAAAAACTTACATTTTTCTTTTACCATAGAAGATATATCAAAGCAAACAGTGCCCCCGTGTTATATTCCAATGATAATAATTAATAATGTATCAATTAGATTTAGTGAATTAACAAAATCTTTAATCTAGTAAATCGGAAGTGAGGTTAAATTTGTTCACTTTTTTGAATTCAAAAATAAAATATATGCGTCATACTTCTAAATAAAAAATAATTGATAAAATTTGGAATCCATAAAATAAATATAAATAAAGAAATTTAGATTATTGTATATATCTATATCGCATTAAAATAAAATGACTAGCATTATTATTACTGATCATTAAAATATATATCTCTAATCTAAAAAGGGGCGGATAAATTTATGGTAAAAAATTCATTCATTTCAATTATTTCTCAAGAAGAAAACAAAGGGTCAGTTGAATTTCAAGTATTCAGTTTTACCAATAAGATACGAAAACTTACTTCTCATTTAGAATTACACAAAAAGGACTATTTATCTCAGAGGGGGTTGCGAAAAATTTTGGGAAAACGTCAACGACTACTGGCTTATTTGTCAAAAAAAAATAAAGTACGTTATAAAGAATTAATTGATCAGTTGGATATTCGAGAAAGAAAAACTCGTTAATTTGCGGAATCTTGGTATTTTTTTCATTCATTTCAATTTTGATAAACTTCCTTTCACTTTCAGCAATTCATGGAAGAATGAATCGATAAAAAACTTATGACTGCGCCAGTTACAAGAAAAGACCTCATGATAGTAAATATGGGTCCTCAGCACCCATCAATGCATGGTGTTCTTCGACTCATCGTTACTCTAGATGGTGAAGATGTTATTGACTGTGAACCAATATTAGGTTATTTACATAGAGGGATGGAGAAAATTGCGGAAAACCGAACAATTATACAATATTTGCCTTATGTAACACGTTGGGATTATTTAGCTACTATGTTCACAGAAGCAATAACTGTGAATGGACCCGAACAGTTAGGAAATATTCAAGTACCTAAAAGAGCTAGCTATATCAGAGTCATTATGTTGGAGTTGAGTCGTATAGCTTCTCATTTGTTATGGCTAGGCCCTTTTATGGCAGATATTGGGGCACAGACCCCCTTCTTCTATATTTTTCGGGAAAGAGAATTAATATATGACCTATTCGAAGCTGCTACTGGTATGCGAATGATGCATAATTATTTTCGTATTGGAGGAGTAACTGCTGATCTACCTTATGGCTGGATAGATAAATGTTTGGATTTTTGCGATTACTTTTTAACAAGGGTTACTGAATATCAAAAGCTTATTACACGGAATCCTATATTTTTAGAACGTGTTGAAGGCGTAGGCATTATTGGTGGAGAAGAAGCAATAAATTGGGGTTTATCAGGACCAATACTACGAGCTTCCGGAATACAATGGGATCTTCGTAAAGTTGATCGCTATGAGTGTTACGACGAATTAGATTGGAAGGTTCAATGGCAAAAAGAGGGGGATTCATTAGCTCGTTATTTAGTACGAATCGGTGAAATGACAGAATCGATAAAAATTATTCAGCAGGCTCTGGAAGGAATCCCAGGGGGTCCCTATGAAAATTTAGAAACGCGGCGTTTTGTTAGAGTAAAAGATCCCGAATGGAATGATTTTGAATATCGATTTATTGGTAAAAAACCTTCTCCGACTTTTGAATTATCGAAACAAGAACTTTATGTGAGAGTCGAAGCCCCAAAAGGAGAATTGGGAATTTTTTTGATAGGAGATCAGACTGTTTTTCCTTGGAGATGGAAAATCCGACCGCCGGGTTTTATCAATTTGCAAATTCTTCCTCATTTAGTTAAAAGAATGAAATTGGCTGATATTATGACAATACTAGGTAGCATAGATATCATTATGGGAGAAGTTGATCGTTGAAATGATAATTGATACAACAGAAATAAAAGCTATCAATTCCTTTTCCAGATTGGAATCCTTAAAAGAACACTACGGAATCATATGGATCCTTGTCTCTATTTTAGCTCTTGTATTAGGAATTATAATTGGCGTACTAGTAATTGTTTGGTTAGAAAGAGAAATTTCTGCGGGGATACAACAACGTATTGGTCCTGAGTATGCCGGACCCTTGGGAATCCTTCAAGCCCTAGCAGATGGTACAAAACTACTTTTCAAAGAGAATATTCTTACATCTAGAGGAGATGCTGGTTTGTTTAGTATTGGACCATCTATAGCAGTCATATCCATTTTACTCAGTTTTTCAGTAATTCCTTTTAGCTATAACCTTGTTCTAACCGATCTTAGTATTGGTGTTTTTTTATGGATTGCTATTTCAAGTATTGCTCCCCTTGGACTTCTTATGTCAGGATATGGATCAAACAATAAATATTCCTTTTTAGGTGGTTTACGGGCTGCTGCCCAATCAATTAGTTATGAAATACCATTAACTCTATGTGTATTATCAATATCTCTACGTGTGATTCGGTGAGCCGTAAAAAATCCCCAAATTTCTTTACTTTCTCGGAAGAAAGTTTAATAAATTAAATTTTTCATTTTTTGATTCATCATTTGAATTGATAAATTAAACCAGATAGTTATATGAGTGAAAGAAAACGGCATGTAAATTTGCAGTAAAGTAAAAAAAATAAGGGTTTGAATCTCATTTCCTATGTACAAGAATTAAGTAAAAGTAGTAGAGACGGTTTACCCCAAGAATGGTTGATTAGTCATCATGACTTGAAGCGGGTTCAAAAGATCAACCATATGGAGTTTTTAATATCTATTACTATAAATGTATTACCATAATGCAAGGTTGAGCAAAAACGGGTGGATGGTTAGGAAGACCAAGATACACAAAGGATTCGTAATGGAGTTTATAGGAGTAGGATATTTCTGTACAGAAAGGGAATTTGAGTTGGGACTTTAAATTAGTAGAAATGATAAAGAAGTACTCCCCACGATTCCGATCCAGAGTATGTTCCTATCCACTGATTAAATAAATAACTATCATATCAAGAACGAAGTAATCTTTTACTTTGGTTAAAGTCCCCTTTTCTGAGAAAGAAGAATAGGAACGAAATAAAAGAGAAAGAAAAGAATGGAATTGAAAAAAAAAAAGAAATCTTTTTTTCCTGGATACATATTTGTATTTAAATAAAAAGATAGATTGTTGTCATGATTTATGAACACTAATATCGTGTCTAATTCTTTTTTTTTTTTTCGTAATCAAAAAATAGGTTGAAATATCTATGTGATATTTTTACAACAAAGTTTTTTATTCAAGGATTTATTAATCAACAAAAATCAACAAAGAAAAATAAAAATTCTTTAAAGGATAAGATAAATTCAGAAGCACTTTTTTATTTATTAAAATATAGCAGACAGAATTCCATTGGTTTAATTCGGAACCTTAGGTAGGGTGTCTATCCTATCTATCAAATATCAAGATTCCAAAATAGCGAAGGTTCTTTAGATTTATTTGTAACCTCTGAGGAGCCGTATGAGGTGAAAATCTCATGTACGGTTCTGAAATAGCGATGGAGCAGTGATGTTATCATCGACTATAATTATCTAACAGTTTAAGTACAGTTGATATAGTTGAAGCGCAATCAAAGTATGGTTTTTGGGGGTGGAATTTGTGGCGTCAACCCATAGGGTTTATCATTTTTCTAATTTCTTCTCTAGCCGAGTGTGAAAGATTACCCTTTGATTTACCAGAAGCAGAAGAAGAGTTAGTAGCAGGCTATCAAACCGAATATTCCGGTATCAAATTTGGTTTATTTTACGTTGCTTCGTATCTTAATTTATTAGTTTCTTCATTATTTGTAACAGTTCTTTACTTGGGGGGTTGGGATTTTTCTATTCCGTATATATTCGTCCCTGGATTTATTTATATAAATAAAGCCGGTAAAGTCTTTGGAACAATAATAGGTATCTTTATTACATTAGCTAAAACTTATTTATTCTTGTTCATTCCTATTGCAACAAGATGGACTTTACCGAGACTTAGAATGGACCAACTTTTAAATCTTGGATGGAAATTTCTTTTACCTATTTCTCTAGGTAATCTATTATTAACAACTTCGTCCCAACTTCTTTCACTCTAAAGAACTACAATAATATTCACAAC